CAGTATATAGTTTAGTTAAAATATAATATTTGGGTTATTAAGAGTTATTACTGAGGAACTTTAGTTTAATTTAGAATATTTCATTTACAATGAAATGGTTTAAAGTTTTATGTTTAAATTTTTTTTGGTGATTTCGTTAATTGGGGGTGTAATAAGATATGTGAATATAGATCCTATAAAAAGTAGTTTTTTTTTAATTTTGAGTATATTAATGTGTATACCTATATTGTCATTTAGTGGTTATGTTTGGTTTTCTTATTTTATTTGTTTATTGTTTTTAAGTGGGATTTTTGTTATTTTAGTGTATTTTTCGAGTTTGTCAAAAGTTAATATAGTAAAAGGATATTTAGTTTTTATTAGTTTATTATTTAGTTTGATGGTTATTGGTTTAAATTATAATATAGTGTTATATAATGTTAGCCTGAGGGTGTTTTACTATAAAATTTTTTGAATAATTATTTTATTTATTTTGTTTATTTTATTGTTTTTTATAAATTTTACGAGTTTTTTTTTGAATTTTTCAGGAGCTTTGCGTAAAGTTTAGAAATTATTTTTTTATTTATTAGATTGTTTATGTTATTTTTTAAGTGACATCGTTTTATTTTTATTTTGATTTCGTTGGAGTTTATAATAATGAGTTTATTTATAAAGTTTATAGGTTTATTAACTGAAATTATGTTTTTTTATTTTATGTGTTTTTCAGTTATTTCAAGTATTTTAGGTATGGTGGTAATAGTTGGGGGTATAAAATTTTATGGTAGTGATCAATGTATTTTTTAAGGATTTTTTAGATTTAATAGATTTAAGTTAAGTTTAAACTATTAATTTTCAAAATTCAAAAATTTTAATCTATAGAGACTATAGTATAATGTAGTATAATTTATTTTCAATAAATAGGTAAATTAGTCTTATAAAGATTGCTTTTATAGATTTAAAATTTGATTATGGTTTTTGAATTGTTAAAATAATATTATTTAAGTTTAATTTATTTAGTGGGCAATGTTAATTTACCCCGGTAATTAATTATTTGTATAATACTTGTTCCAGAATAATCGGCTAGGCTTGTTAAAATTTAAACTTTATTTTGTTTTAATTATAATTTTAGTTAATAATTTATTTAATTATAGGTTAAATTTTAATTAATTGAAAGTTAAGAATTATAATTTTAAGTTTCGGGAAACGAATTAGATTAGTACCTAATTAGTCGAAAGTTAAAAGAGCAGGAGTAAAGTGGCATTTAAACTGAAAGAATATTGGCAGATTTTCTAAATTATCTTTGGAGGTTGAGTGATAATTGAGAACCCTCATTAACTACTTTTTTGTTAGTCTCATGTATGATCGTTTATTTTATACTTAAGGTATATAATAAAAAATTTTTGTTTAGTAAAATAGATATATATTTGGTTTATGTAAAAGTTTAATTTGACCTACAATAGTTTATGTTTGTGGATTTGCAGTTTAGTAATTGTAATGAAAATGTAAAAGACAGTAAAAAAATTTTTTATGATTTTTTGAAGATTATTTAGATGTGGTACAAATCATCCATCAATTGCCCAAAGGGGAGTAAGTTGTAGTAAAGTAGATTTAGGGGAACCTTAATCTAATAATGAACTATTTTTTCTTGTTTTGAAAACGAGATTTAAGATTATTTCTTGTAGTTTTAAGAGTTAGTTTAAGTGTGTTAGAATTGTTGACTGTTAATCAAAAGGTTTACTCTTAAAAGAATATAGTTTAATTTAAAAATATTAGATTGTAAATCTAAAGTTTTGATTCTTGATTTTATTGAGTTTTTTGATAATTATTTTAATAATTGTTTTTATTTTGCAGGCTATTGCATTTATTACGTTATATGAACGTCATTTGTTGGGTAGTAGACAAAATCGTCTGGGGCCAACTAAAGTTAGTTTTATAGGTGTTTTGCAAGCTTTGTTAGATGGTGTTAAGTTGTTAAAGAAGGAGCAAATAACACCTTTGAATTCTTCTGATTTGTCTTTTTTATTGGTCCCTGGTGTTTCTTTTGTGGTTATGTATTTAGAGTGGTTTATTTTACCTTATTTTTTTAATTTTTTGAGTTTTGAGTATTCGTTGTTATTTTTTTTGTGTTTAATTGGTTTTTCAGTTTATACTACGTTAGTTAGTGGTATTATTAGAAAATCTAAGTATGGTATTGTAGGTGCTTTGCGGGCAAGTAGACAGAGTATTTCATATGAAATTGCTTTTTCGTTGTATTTGTTAGCTGTTATAATTCATTATAGAATATTTACTTTTGTTAGTGATTTGATTTTAAGTTTGTTAATTATTTATTTACCATTTTTAATTATGATTATTGCTGAGTTGAATCGTGCTCCATTTGATTTTGCAGAGGGGGAAAGTGAATTAGTTAGTGGTTATAATGTTGAGTATGCGAGGGTAGCTTTTGTTTTATTGTTTTTAAGTGAGTATGGTAGTTTAATTTTTTTTAGGGTTATAAGTTCTATGTTATTTTTTAATTTTTCTATATTAATAAGTTTTTTAGTTTTTTCGATTATAATTTTTATTCGAAGCTCTTATCCTCGTTTTCGTTATGACATAATAATAATAATGTTTTGGTTTAAGTTTTTGCCTATTTGATTAATTTATTTAATGTTTTTTTATGTTTTATTTATTTAAATTAATCAAGTATTTTTTTTAGATATTTTTATGTTTGTGTTTTTTTTACAGTATTTATTATATTTTAAAGAAAGTATGTTAAATAGGTTAGTAAAAAAATTTTTTAAGGGTCTAATTGAAGTTTTTAGTTATACTAGTGTTTTGCCTATGAGTTCTGTTATTTCTTTTTTTACTTTTATTGTTTTATTGATTTGTTGTTTTGGTGGTTATTTTACTTATTCTTTTTGTCCTTGTGGAATGGTTGAGTTTACTTTTATTTATGCTATGGTTGCTTGAATAAGTACATTGTTAACTTTTATTTCTAGTGAAAAATTTTCTATTTATATAAGTAAAAGTGGTGATACTTTTTTTAAAACTTTTAGGATGTTGTTAGTTGAGATTGTAAGTGAGTTTTCTCGTCCTTTGGCTTTAACAGTTCGTTTAACTGTTAATATTATGGTTGGTCATTTAATTAGTATAATGTTATATATAGGTATTGAAAATTTTTTGGGTGAAAAATATTTATGAATTAGGATTTTAGCTATTATGATAGAGTGTTTTGTATTTTTTATTCAGAGTTATATTTTTTCACGTTTAATTTATTTATATTTAAACGAATAGAGATGTTAACTTAAGTTTAAAGTGTCAAATTTTTAATTTGAAAATGTGTTTGCACATCTTAATTTTATTTCGTTAATATAGCATAAGAAGTGCATTTGTTTTAAGCGCAAAAGATATAAGTTAACTAATGAGTTTTATACAAGTCTTCTAAATTTGTTTTAGGTTTTCCTGCTCATTTTTGTTATTATTTTTGATAATGTTTGTAATTTTTTTAAGTTTGTTGAGTTTGTTGGTTAATAATATTTTTGTTTGGTGGAGAGTTTTTTTATTGATGACTTTGGTTTTTGTTATTTTGAATAAAAAGGTTAATAGTTATAGTACTTTATTTAATTATTTTGTAATACAGGAGAGTTTAGGCTTGTTGTTTTTGATATTTTCTTTTAGATATTTTCAATTAATTATTTTGATATTTAAAATTGGTATGGCACCGTTTCATTTTTGAATTTTTAGGGTCACTAATAGAGTTTTTGGTTTTAATTTAATGTGATTTTTAACGTTTCAAAAGTTACCTTTTTTGTTAATTTTTTTACAAATGATGGTTAATAGTTTAATTTATTTATTAATAATTGGTTTATTTTTTTGTTTATTTCAAATATTGTTAGTAAAGACTTATAAAAATTTATTGGTTCTGTCATCTACTGAGTCTTTTAATTGAGTTACTTTGGGTTTTTTAATGTCTTTTTTGAATGTTTTATTAATTTTTTTTTATTATTTTATTTTAATAGTTATTATTATTCCAAAATTTGAAGTTTTTAATGTTTTAAATTTTGTTGGTTGGGAAACAATATTGATTTTTATAAATTTGCCTTTTAGAGTAAATTTCTTTGTAAAAATTTTTTCATTAAGTGAAATTTTTAAGGTTTATAGTATTGGGGTTTTATTGTTATTGTTTATAATATTTTTTTCTGTTTTGTCTTTGAGGTTTTGAATAGTAAATTTGAGAACAAAGTTTTTATATATTTTTAAATATAACAAAGGAATATTTATATTTTTTTTACCTATAACTTTAATTAGTTTTAATTAATTAATTATTTAAGATTTCATTAGTAAAATTTATTATATTATCTTGATAAGGTAAAGTTCTTTGGATGAAATATTTTTTTTAGTTTGTATTAAATGTTAAATAGATTTACTATGTTTGATTACGGTTCAAAATGATATACATTTTTGTAATTTTTTTTGTAATTTAGTTTAGATAGAATATTTATTTTTGGTGTAAAAGGGTTTAATTACAATTTTAGATTTCTTTAGTTTAATTTTAAAATATAACTCTGAAGAAGTTAAGATAATTAGAAATGATTAAAAGTAAAAATAATATTATAAATTTTATTAGGTCTTTGGTGGTTACTTTGCCTTCGAGTAAGAGTTTAACTATTGGTTGAAATTTTGGTAGAATATTGGGGATGGTTTTGGTTTTTCAGATTTTGACAGGTACTTTTTTAGCTTTTTATTATACAGCTGATGGTTTAATAGCTTTTAATGCTGTACAATATATTATATATGAGGTTAATTATGGTTGAATTTTTCGTATTTTTCATTTTAATGGTGCTAGATTATTTTTTATTTTTTTATATTTACATATTTTTAAAGGTTTATTTATAATAAGATATCGTTTAAAGATGGTTTGAGTTTCGGGTTTAACAATTTACTTATTAGTGATAATGGAAGCTTTTATAGGTTATGTATTAGTTTGGGCACAGATAAGTTTTTGAGCAGCTGTTGTAATTACTAGTTTATTAAGTGTTATTCCTATTTGGGGTCCTTCAATTGTGATGTGGGTCTGAAGGGGTTTTGGTGTAACTAGAGCGACTTTAAAATTTTTTTTTGTATTACATTTTTTATTACCTTGAGGTTTATTGGTGTTGGTGCTAATGCATTTAATTTTTTTACACAGTACTGGGAGTACTTCTAGGATATATTGTCATGGTGATTATGATAAAATTTGTTTTGGACCTGAATATTGAAATAAAGATGCTTATAATGTGATTTTTTGATTATTGTTTATTGTATTTTCTTTATTTTATCCTTTTAGTTTAGGTGATCCTGAAATATTTATTGAAGCTGATCCCATAATAAGTCCAGTCCATATTGTACCTGAGTGATATTTTTTGTTCGCTATAGCTATTTTACGTGCTATTCCAAATAAAGTTTTAGGGGTTGTGGCTTTGTTGATAAGAATTGTTTCTTTTTATTTTTTTGTATTTGTCAATAATTATACTTCATGTTTAGTAAAATTAAATAAAATGTTAGTGTTTGGTTTTATTATTTCTGCGGTAATTTTGAGTTGGTTGGGACAGTGTTTGGTAGAAGAACCTTTTACTATTTTAAGTCCTTTGTTTTCTTTTATTTATTTTTTTTTAATTTTGTTAATATTATTAGTATTTTATTTTAGAAAAAAATTGTTTATTTAAGATAAATAGTATATTAAATATATTAGGTTTAGATTCTAAAGAAATTATTTATGTTATTTTTCATAATTTTCATATTTTAAGTTTATCTAGTTATGCTTATTATATATTTTTCGCTTCTTTAGGTTTGACTAGTTCTTTTGTTATTTTTTTTAAATATGGAATGGTATTACCATTCTTATTTAGTTTGTTTGTGGTTTTATTTATTTCTTTTGCTTGGGGTAAAGATATTTCAATAGAGGGTTTAAGTGGTTATCATAATTTTTTTGTTATAGATGGGTTTAAATTTGGTGTTGTATTGTTTATTTTTAGTGAATTTATATTCTTTTTTAGAATTTTTTGAGTTTTTTTTGATGCTGCTTTAGTTCCGGTACATGAGTTAGGTGAAAGTTGATCTCCCATTGGTATACATTTAGTAAATCCTTTTGGGGTACCATTGTTAAATACAATTATTTTATTAAGAAGTGGTGTTTCTGTGACGTGGGCACATCATAGATTGTTAAGTAATAAAAGTTGTACGAATAGAATAGTTTTGACTTGTATTTTGGCTGCTTATTTTACTGGAATTCAGTTAATAGAATATAGAGAAGCTAGTTTTTCAATTTCAGATGGTATTTTTGGTAGGATTTTTTATCTTTCTACAGGTTTTCATGGTATTCATGTTTTATGTGGTGGTTTATTTTTGGGTTTTAATTTATTTCGTTTATTAAAGTCTCATTTTAATTATAATCATCATTTAGGTTTAGAATTTGCAATTTTATATTGACATTTTGTTGATGTAGTTTGGTTGTTTTTATTTGTGTTTGTTTATTGATGATCTTATTGCTATATTAGTTTAATATTAGAATGTGTAACTTGTAATTACAGGGTTAATTTAGCATTGATAGAACTTTTATTTATGAGTTTAATAATGTTTTTTAAAGGATTATATTTTTTCTTTTTTATTATTATATTTGGGATTTTTTTATTTAAAGATTTATCCTGAAGTGGTATTTTTTTTGTTGTAGATTCTAATGTTTATGTTTTATTAATTTTTATAATGATTTTTATTTATGGGATAGTATTAATCAGAGAAAAGAATTTTAGTTTATTAATTTTGAGTGGTGTTTTGATTATATTGTGTTTAATATTTTTTGTGTCTAGAAATATATTAATGTTATACATGTATTTTGAGTTGTCAATGTTTCCTATTTTGATTATAATTTTAGGTTATGGTTCTCAAATTGAGAAAATTAATTCTGGTTATTATTTGTTATTTTATGCAGCTGTTTGTTCGTTTCCTTTTTTATTTATTTATTATAAAAGTATATTTATATTTTCTTTTTGTTATTTTGATTTTGTGATTTCTTGGGAGTTGTTTTTTATTTTAAGTTTAAGTTTTATAATAAAGTTTCCTGTTTATTTTTTGCATTTGTGATTACCAAAGGCACATGTAGAAGCACCTACTACGGCAAGAATATTATTGGCAGGTTTATTATTAAAGTTGGGAACAGCTGGTTATCTACGTATTTTGAGTTCTATAAATTTTGTTTATAACAATTTTTGAATTATTATTTCATTATTAGGAATAATCTTAGCATCATTTAGTTGTGTTTTTCAAAGTGATTCTAAGTCATTAGCAGCTTATTCTTCTGTAACACATATAAGATTTTTATTATTATCAATGATTTATATTATAATAAGGAGTAAAATTGGAAGTTTAATGATGATGTTGGCTCATGGTTATACATCCACTTTGATATTTTATTTAATCGGTGAGTTTTATCATACTTCTTCTACGCGTATAATTTATTTTATAAATAGTTTTTTTGGTTCTAGGATGTTTTTGGTATTTATTTTTTCTTTGGTGTTTTTATCTAATAGTGGTGTGCCACCATCATTATCATTTTTATCTGAGTTTTTGGTTGTGGTTAACAGAATTATAGTTAGAAAAATATTTTTCTTTATAATTTTTGTTTATTTTATGATTTCTTTTTATTATTCTTTATTTTTAATTGTGTGTTCCTTAATGGGTAAGATATTTATTAATATTAATAATTTTAATATTGGTTTTTCAATGGCTTTAGTTTTAATAATATTTAATATTTTTTGATTGACAATATTTTATTAATAATATAGTGATTAAATAAATTTAATGAATTCTACATCTAAACTTGTATATGTTGAATTTTTTTTTATTTTTATAAGAGTAAATTTTTATTTAAAGAAAAATCTCTTATATTAATTTATATAAAAAATATCAAGGTGGTTTAGCAACTTGATTAGAAAGGTCTAATCATAAGGATATTGGTACGTTGTATTTTTTGTTTGGTTTGTGATCAGGTATGGTTGGTACTAGGTTGTCTTTGATTATTCGTTTGGAGTTGGCAAAACCTGGTTTGTTGTTGGGTAATGGTCAGTTATATAATTCTATTATTACGGCTCATGCTATTTTAATGATTTTTTTTATGGTAATGCCAACTATGATTGGTGGTTTTGGTAATTGAATGGTTCCTTTAATGTTGGGTGCCCCAGATATGAGATTTCCTCGTTTAAATAATTTGAGTTTTTGATTATTAGGTACTGATATGTTTTTGATTTTAGATTCTTGTTTTGTTGATATAGGTTGTGGTACTAGGTGAACAGTTTATCCTCCTTTAAGGACTTTGGGTCATCCAGGGAGAAGGGTTGATTTGGCTATTTTTAGTTTACATTGTGCTGGTTTAAGGTCTATTTTGGGTGGTATTAATTTTATGTGTACCACAAAGAATTTGCGTAGTAGTTCTATTTCTTTGGAGCATATAAGTTTATTTGTGTGAACTGTATTTGTTACAGTTTTTTTATTGGTTTTATCTTTACCTGTATTGGCTGGTGCTATTACGATGTTGTTAACGGATCGTAATTTAAATACTTCTTTTTTTGACCCTAGAACTGGGGGTAATCCTTTAATTTATCAACATTTGTTTTGATTTTTTGGTCATCCTGAGGTTTATATTTTGATTTTACCAGCTTTTGGTATTGTTAGTCAGTCTACTTTATATTTAACAGGTAAAAAAGAAGTATTTGGTTCTTTGGGTATGGTTTATGCAATTTTAAGTATTGGTTTGATTGGTTGTGTAGTGTGAGCTCACCATATGTATACTGTAGGTATGGATTTGGATTCTCGTGCTTATTTTACGGCTGCAACTATGGTGATTGCTGTTCCAACTGGTGTAAAAGTTTTTAGGTGGTTAGCCACATTATTTGGTATAAAAATGATTTTTCAACCTTTATTATTGTGGGTTTTGGGTTTTATTTTTTTGTTTACTATTGGTGGTTTAACTGGTGTTGTATTGTCAAATTCAAGGTTGGATATTATTTTACATGATACTTATTATGTTGTAAGTCATTTTCATTATGTTTTAAGTTTAGGTGCTGTGTTTGGTATTTTTACAGGTATTAGTTTATGGTGAAGGTTTATGACAGGTTATGTTTATGATAAGTTAATAATATCTTCTGTATTTTTTTTGATATTTGTGGGTGTTAATTTAACATTTTTTCCTTTGCATTTTGCTGGTTTACATGGTTTTCCTCGTAAGTATTTGGATTATCCTGATGTGTATTCTGTTTGAAATGTGATGTCTTCATATGGCTCAATAATTAGAGTTTTTGCTCTGTTTTTGTTTTTATATGTTTTGTTTGAGTCTTTTTTTAGTTATCGTTTGGTTTTGAGTGATAATTTTATTAATAGGAGACCTGAGTATAGGTTAAGAAGTTATGTGTTTGGTCATAGTTATACGTCTGAGATTTATTTTAGATGTTCTGTTTTAAAATTATAAAACTTTTAGTATATTTAGTATTTTTAATTGCAAATTAAAAGGTAAAAAGTTTTTGATAAAGATAATAAGATAGGATAATTAAGTCTGTTAGGTTCATACCCTAAGGGTGTTTTCTCTTGTTATTTGTAAAGTTTTAGTATAAATTAGTATAGTTTATTGTCAATAAACAGGTTAAAACTTTAAAAGTTCTTTAGTATAATTTAGTATGTTTGATTTCCAATCAAATGGTTTATAGAATTAATTGGTAATTATTTTCAAGGTTATAATTTAAATTTTTCAAATAGGATATTTTCAAGTTATATGGACTGATTCCATAGGTTTAATTGTAGGTTGTTGTTGGGTGTTTTGGTATTTGTAGTAATGTTGTTTATGTATTTGATAATAAATAATTTTTATTTTAAGAGAAAAAAAATTGAGTATCAATTTGGTGAATTGCTTTGTAGAGTTTTTCCAACTTTGATTTTCTTGATGCAGATGGTTCCTTCTTTAAGTTTGTTATATTATTATGGTTTGATAAATTTAGATAGAAATTTAACTATTAAGGTTACTGGTCATCAGTGATATTGAAGTTATGAATTTAGTGATATTCCGGGTTTAGAGTTTGATTCTTATATAAAGTATTTAGATCAGTTAGAATTGGGTGAGCCTCGTTTAGGAGAAGTAGATAATCGTTGTGTTGTGCCTTGTGAAACAAATATTCGTTTTTGTATTACTTCTGCTGATGTTATTCATTCTTGGGCTTTACCATCGATGTCAGTAAAGTTGGATGCTATAAGGGGGATTTTAAGCACTTTGTGTTATAGATTTCCTGTAGTAGGGGTTTTTTATGGTCAATGTTCTGAGATTTGTGGGGCCAATCATAGTTTTATGCCTATTGCGATTGAAGTTACTTTGTTAGATAATTTTAAAAGCTGGTGTTATTTAAGTATAGATTAAAAAGCTTTTTAGTTTATTTAAAATTTTTGTTTGTGATACAAAAGAATTTTGAGCTATAAATTTTGTTTGTTTATTTTTTGATATTGCATATCATTTAAAGAAAATTTTATAATAATAAAATATAGAATTAAAAGGTAGAAATTTTTTTATTTTTATTGTTTCATAATAAAAATTAAAAATTTTAGGGTTGAAAAGTCGACTTTTAGTATATCTGTTTATTTTTCTTTATTAGAAATTTATAAGGTTTTTTATGTTATTTGTAAATAGTAAAAGTTGAAGTATTTTTATTTTTAGTTTTATAACTATTTATGGTTTTTTATTTTGTTTTTGCAGAATATTCATTAATTTTTTAATGATTAAATTGTTTTAAAATTAGTAAATTTAAAAAATGTAGTTGATAATTTTAATTTAATAAAATAACTAAGAAGTTAATCAAATGTTTTTTAAAGACTTAGACTTTTAGATAAAGTTTGCTTCTGCCCAATGATTTATTAAATGGCAGTCTTAGCGTGAGGACATTAAGGTAGCAAAATAATTTGTGCTTTTATTGAGTTCCAGTATGAATGAAGTTATTGGTTAATTATTTTTTTATTTTTTTTTGAATTTTATTACAGTATAAAAAAATATTGTTGTAATTATACAAAGATAAGTCTTCGGAAATTCTTTTAAAAATTTTATAAGTTATTAATAAAGTTTTTGAATTTTATAGGGCAGAATTTTATATAATTTATTAATCTATTAATAAATTTTAGAATTACTCCGGAGTTAACAGAAAATCATATCTAATCTAGTTCTTATAGTAAGATAAGTTTTACATCGATGTTGTATTTGAGTTTATTAAAAAAAGGAGAAGATTTAATTTTTGAGACTGTTCTTCTTTAATTTAACTTAACGTGATATTAGTTTAATTCATTGTGAGATAGAATTGTTTATCTTGATAATTATTTGTTTATAATTTTAATAGTACGAAAGGAAAATTAAAAAAGGTTTAAAACTTTAAGAGGTTTGTCCTTAATTTTAAATTTGTTGTTGGTGATTTTTTTTGCATTGTTTTTGTTGGCGGTATTGTATTTATTAAATTTTTTTTTAAGAATTAAAAAAAGTGATTTGCTTAAGGTTAATGCTTTTGAAAGAGGGTTTATTAGAATTGGTAAAATTCAAAATTCTTTTAGTATTCATTTTTTTATTATAATATTAATGTTTGTAATTTTTGATTTGGAAATTGTTATGTTTTTGGGATTATTGGTTTCTGATTTTGCTTCTTTTGTTAGATTTTTGATGTTAATTATTTTTATTTTTGGTGGTTTTTATATGGAGTGATGATATGGTAAGTTAGTTTGAGTAATTTAGTTTATTATATTTAAGAGGTGGGTTAAATTTTGTTTGAAAGCTTTTTTATAAGTTTTCGGTTTAATATAATTTTTAATAGATTAATATCTTGATTTTTTTGATATCTATTGCTTTTTTAGTTTTATTAGTAATAATTTTATTTGTTCCTTTTTTTAAGTTGGGTTTATTGTTTTTAGAGTGGGATTTTTTATCTTTAAAATTTAATTTTTATTTTAATAGAATTTTATTTTCTTTGATTTTAGGTTTAGTAACTTTGAGTGTTTTGGTTTTTAGAACTTATTATTTGGACAGAGAGCTAAATTTTAATTATTATTATTTTGTTTTATTAATTTTTGTAGGTAGAATGTTTATGTTAAATTATAGTAGAAGTATTTTTACTATGTTGTTGAGTTGAGATTTATTAGGTATTTATAGTTTTTTTTTGGTTTTATTTTATAATAATTGGGACAGAAATTCTGGTGCTATAAATACTGCCTTAACTAATCGAATTGGGGATTTTTTTATTTTTAGATTTTTTAGTGGGGCAATTTTTTATGGTTATTATTTTTTAAGTTTTGAAATAATGTGTAGATCAATGGTTTTATTGTTGTTATTAACATCTTTTACAAAAAGGGCTCAATTTCCTTTTAGAAGCTGACTTCCTAAGGCTATGAGAGCTCCCACCCCGGTAAGTTCTCTTGTTCATAGAAGTACTTTGGTTACAGCTGGATTAATTTTGTTAATAAATTTTAGTAAGATTATGTTAAATGGTAGAGTGATAATAGTTATTTTGTTGATTGGTTTATTTACAATGTTTTTTAATGTGACAGCGTTAGTTGAGGAGGATATAAAAAAGGTTGTGGCATTAAGTACTCTGTCGCAAATAGGATTTTCGATGGTTACTCTTGGTTTAGGTATAAGATTTGTTTCTTTTATTCATTTGGTTAGTCATGCATTGTTTAAAAGATGTTTGTTTATACAGGTTGGTTATATTATTCATTGTAATTATGGTCAACAGGACGGTCGTGGTTATGGTAATAATGGTAATTTACCTATGTTTATGCAGTTGCAATTATTAATTACATTGTTTTGTTTGTGTGGTTTAGTTTTTTCTAGTGGTATGGTAAGTAAGGATGCAATTTTAGAATTGTTTTTTTTTAATAATTATATAATTGTGTTTAGGTTTATATTTTTTGTTTCAGTGTTTTTGACTTTTGGTTATAGTTATCGTTTATGAAAAGGTTTTTTTTTAAGTTTTAGAAAAATTGTTAGAATTTATAGGAGAACTTTAGTAATAAATTTTTTAAGTTTGTTATTAATTTTATTTTCAGTGTTTTTCTTGTGGTGATTAAATTTTAACATATTATATATTCCTTCATTGTTTTTGTATTTGGATTTTTATGCTCCTTTGTTTTATATTATTTTAATTGTTTTGTTGTCATATTTTGTTTTTAAATTGTTGTTTAAAGAGTTGGTTTATAAGTTTTTGGTTGATTATTTAGCAAAGAATGCAATTTATAAGGTTAAAAATTTAAAGTTCATAGATAATAATTTAAATAAATTTGGTTATATAGGTTTTAATTTTTTAGGTGGTTTTAGAACATATTTTATTGGTTATATAAATTCTTTTAAATATAATAATTTGATTATTTTAATTTTTTTATTATTTATTTTTTTATGGGACTTTAATTTAAGTTAAAATATATGATTTGCATTCATAAAATTTAAGTTCTACAATTTTTAATTTAAATATAATATATTATATATAAATATATATTATATTTATAAATATAATATATCATAAAAAAATGAAATTAAGAAATTTCATTATTAATTTTTTTTCAATTTAAAACTTAATAAATAAAATAATATTCAATATTAAAGTTTCATCTTTAAAATGAAAGCTTTTAATATTATTTCTTTAAGTTTTTAATTAAAAAATTAATAACTTAATATATATATATATTAAGATATTAGTTTTTTGTTGAAGTTATTGGGATTA